TTCTACCAGATATGTCTTTTTTATTTCGTTGAAAATCTATTTTACGGTATAGACGTTTATGACCTCCCCCTCTATGCCTTGAGGTAATGATTCCTCTGGCATTACGACCTTTACCACAACGACGCTGTCCAGAGATCAAATTGTTTCGTGGATTGGATTTCACTTGAATTCCAACAGTTGCATTTCGCGTGTTCGGGGTAGAAGTTTTATATAAATGTATCGCCGTGTTATGAAGTATTTTGAGTGAAATTCATTTCTTTTCTTTCTAAGCTAATAGATGGAATAGAATAACCCGCTTGAAGCGTAATAATCATACGTTTGTAATGCATTTTATGCCCTCTAAGGGGTCTCCTTCTTCGACTCTTTCCCGGGATTCGATGACTATTCATAGCTATTACCTTGACACCAAAAAAGAGTTCGACCCAACGCTTTATTTCTGTCCTAGTTGACTTTGATTCGACATTAGAAGTATATTGATTCTTCCTCAATAACCGAACAGTTTTTTCTGTAAATACTGCATATTTAATTTTATCCATAAATCTATTTTCTTCCCTATGAGTTCCAGTTTCGATAAGAATTCTCCCTCTAACTGTTTCTATACTTATGATATGAATATACCATACATAACACATAACGAATTGGTATGGATGATGAGATTCCATTGATACAAAGCCAATTCCAATAGACGTATTGAACATTCCCGTTGTCGTGCATCCAGCAGGAATTGAACCCGCAAATTTGCCAATTATGAGTTGGGCGCTTTAACCATTCAGCCATGGATGCATAAGGGGGATTATCATAGAATAAAGAAAGAAATATTGTAAAAGAAATATCATAAAGAAATATCATAGAAGAAAGAACTATCGTATCGGAGATTACCTAAAGAAATGGAAACCTATTTTCTTTTACTTTATATTCAATATTTATAATGGGGAGGCACTCAAAATGAAGCATAAAATTTCACAACAAGATCCATTTCAACCCTGGATCTTCGAATTGAGAGAGATGTTAAGAGAGGTCAAGAACTCTCACGATTTGTTAGATTCGTGGACCCAAGTCGATTCAGTTAGAACTATCGTTTCTATTTTTTTCGAGCAAGAACGTTTTATGAAACTCTTCGACCCCCTAATTTGGAGGAGTTTACTCTCACGCGATTCACAGGGGTCAAGAAGCAATCGGTATTTCACGATCAAAGGGGCAGTACTGACGATCAAGGGTCTAGTCAAAGGTGCAGTATTGACGACCAAAGGTCTAGTACTGCTTGTAGTAGTGGTCCTTCTCTATCGCATGCATAATCGAGAAATGGTCGAAAGAAAAAATCTATATTTGATGGGGCTTCTGCCTAGGAATTCCTTTGGACCCAGAAATGCTCCATTGGAAAAATCTTTTGGGTCTATCAATAGGTTGATTGTTTCGCTCCTGTATCTTCCAAAAGGGAAAAAGATCTCTGAGAGTTGTTTCATGGATCCGAAAGAGAGTACTTGGGTTCTCCCAATAACTAAAACGAAAAAGTGTATCATGCCTGAATCTAACTGGGGTTCGCGGTGGTGGAGGAACCGGGTCGGAAAAAAGAGGGATTCTATTTGTAAGATATCTAATGAAACCCTGGCTGTAATTGAGATCTCATTCAAAGAGAAAGATATCAAATATCTGGAGTCTTCTTTTGTTTCCTATACGGATGATCGGATCCGCAAGGACCATGATTGGGAATTGTTTGATCGTCTTTCTCCGAGAAATAAGCGAAACATAATCAACTTGAATTCGGGACAGCTATTTGAAATCTTAGTGAAACACTGGATTTGTTATCTTATGTCTTCTTTTCGTGAAAAAAGACCAATTGAAGTGGAGGGTTTCTTCAAACAACAAGGAGCTGGGTCAACTATTCAATCAAATGATATTGAGCATCTTTCCCATCTCTTCTCGAGAAACAAGTGTGGTATTTCTTTGCTGCAAAATTGTATTCAATTTCATATGTGGCAATTCCGCCAAGATCTCTTCGTTAGTTGGAAGAAGAATCCGCACGAATCAGATTTCTTTAGGAAGGTGTCGAGAGAGAATTGGATTTGCTTAGACAATGTGTGGTTGATAAACAAGGATCGGTTTTTTCGCTTGTTTAGCAAGGTATGGAATGTATCGTCAAATATGCAATATGATTCCACAAGATCTAATTTCGTTCAAGTAAGGGATTCTAGCCAATTGAAAGGATCTTTTGATCAATCCATAGATCATTTCGATTCCATTCGTAATAAGGATTCGGAATATCACACATGGATCAATCAAAGAGAGATTCAAAAAGAAGGGTCGATTCTTTGGGATCCTTCCTTTCTTCAAACGGAAGGAGCAGAGATAGAATCAGACCGATTCCCGAAAAGCCTTTCTGGAGATTCCTCAATGTCCCGGCTATTCACGGAACGTGAGAAGCAGATGAATAATCATCCGCTTCCGGAAGAAATCGAAGAATTTCTTGGGAATCCTACAAGATCAATTCGTTCTTTTTTCTCTGACAGATGGTCAGAACTTCATCTGGGTTCGAATCCTACTAAGAGGTCCACCAGAGATCAGAAATTATTGAAGAAACAACAAGATCTTTCTTTTGTCCCATCCCGGCGATCGGAAAAAAAAGAAATCATTGATATATTCAAGATAATTGCGTATTTACAAAATACCGTCACAATTCATCCTATTGCATCAAATCCGGGATGTGATAGGGTTCCGAAGGATGAACCGGATATGGGCAGTTCCAACAAGATTTCATTCTTGAACCAAAATCCATTTTTTGATTTATTTCATCTATTCCATGACCGGAAGAGGGGAGGATACGTGGGGCGCCACGATTTTGAATCAGAAGAGAGATTTCAAGGAGTGGCAGATCTATTCACTCTATCAATAACCGAGCCGGATCTGGTGTATCATAAGGGTTTTGCCTTTTCTATTGATTCCTGCGGATTGGATCAAAAAAAATTCTTGAACGAGGTATTCAACTCCAGGGATGAATCGACAAAGAAATCTTTATTGGTTCTACCTCCTATGTTTTCTGAAGAAAATGAATCTTTTTATCGAAGGATCAGAAAAAAAGGGGTCCAGATCTCCTGCGGGAATGCTTTGGAAGATCCAAAACCAAAAAGAGTGGTATTTGCTATCAACACCATACTGAAGGCATTCAATCAACATAGATTGATCCAAAATCTGATTCCAATCCAATATAGCATCCATGGGTACATAAGAAATGTATCAAATCGATTCTTTTTAATGAATAGATCCGATTGCAACTTCGAATACGGAATTCAAAGGGATCAAATAGGAAATGATACTCTGAATCAGAGAACTCAAAGGAAATTTACGATCAACCAACATTTATCGAATTTGAAAAAGAGTCATAAGAAATGGTTCGATCCTCTTATTTCTCGAAGCGAGAGATCCATGAATCGGGATCCTGATGCATATAGATACAAATGGTCCAATGGGAGCAAGAGTTTCCAGGAGGATTTGGAACATTTCGTTTCTGAGCAGAAGAGCCGTTTTCAAGTAGTCTTCGATCGATTAGGTATTAATCAATATTTGATTGATTGGTCTGAGGTTATCGAAAAAATTGATTGGTCGGAGGTTATCAAAAAAAAAATTGATTGGTCTGAGGTTATCGAAAAAATTGATTGGTATTGGTCGGAATTTTTCGACAAAAAAGATCCTTCTAAGTCACTTCGTTTCCTTTTGTCGAAGTTACTTCCCCTTTTGTCCTATTTGTCCAATTTGTCCAAGTCGCTTCTTTTCTTTTTGTTTAGGTCACTTCCTTTTTTCTTTGTGAGTATCGGGAATAGCCCCATTCATAGGTCCGAGATCCACATCTATGAGTTGAAGGGTCCAACTGATCAACGCTTCAATCAGTTGTTAGAATCAATAGGTCTTCAAATCGTTCATTTGAATAAATTGAAACCCTTCTTATTGGATGATCATGATACTTCCCAAAAATCGAAATTCTTGATCAATGGAGGAAGAGTATCACCGTTTTTGTTCAATAAGATACCGAAGTGGATGATTGACTCATTCCATACTAGAAAAAATCGCAGGAAATCTTTTGAGAAGACCGATTCCTATTTCTCAATGATATCCCACGATCGAGACAATTGGCTGAATCCCGTGAAACCATTTCATAGAAGTTCATTGATATCCTCTTTTTATAAAGCAAATCGACTTCGATTCTTGAATAATCCACATCACTTCTGGTTCTATTGTAACAAAGGATTCCCTTTTTATGTGGAAAGGACCCCTATCAATAATTATGATCTTACGTATGGACAATTCCTCAATATCTTTTTCATTCGCAACAAAATATTTTCTTTGCACGTCGGTAAAAAAAAAGATGTTTTTTTGGAAAAAGATACTATTTCACCGATCGAGTCACAGGTATCTAAGATATGCATACCTAAGAATTTTCCGCCGAGTGGTGCCGAACCGGATAACTTGGACAAATCTTTTCATTTTCCAATTCGATCCGCTCCATTCGTTCGTAGAGCTCTTTACTCGATCGCAGACATTTTTGGAACACCTCTAAGAGAGGGACAATTAGTCAATTTTGAAAGAATTTATTGTCAAGCTCTTTCAGATATGAATCCATCTGATTCAGAAGGGAAGAACTTGCATCAGTTTCTCAATTTCAATTCAAAGATGGGTTTGATTGACTCTGAGAAATATTTATTACCATCCGAAAAGAGGAAAAAACGGAGTCTTTATCTAAATAAATGCGTTGAGGAAGGGCAGATGTATAGAACCTATAGTGCTTTTTCAACTCTCTCAAATATGTTTCAAACATATATGCCATGGTTCTTTACTTCGACAGGGTACAAATATCTCAATTTCATTCTTTTAGATACTTTCAAAAAAGTATATAATTCAGACCTATTGAGGATAGCGATACTAAGTAGCAGTCAAAAATTGTTATCCCTTTTTGAAGATATTATAGATAGATTAGATATAGATATATCATGGCCAATTCTTCAGAACAAATTGCGGGAGATTCTTCTTCCACAAAGGAATCTGATAAGCGAGATTTCGAGTAAGTGTTTACATAATCTTCTTCTGTCCGAAGAAATGCTTCGTCGAGATAATGAGTCACCCGTTTCATTGATATGGGAATTTCCGGGATCACCAAATGTTCGGGAGTTGCTCTATTCAATCCTTTTCCTTCTTCTTGTTGCTGGATATATCGTTCGTAGACATCTTCTCGTTGTTTCCCGAGCCTCTAGGGAGTTACAGACAGAGTTGGAAAAGATCAAATCTTTGATGATTCCATCATACATGATTGAGTTGCGAAAACTTCTGGATAGGTATCCTACATCTGAACTGAATTCTTTCTGGTTAAAGAATCTCTTTCTAGCTGCTTTAGGATATTTTCTAGAAGAAATACGGGCTTTTGGCGGCAAGATGCTATCGGGTGGTGGTCCCGCTTATGGGGTCAAATCAATACCTTCTAAGAAGAAATATTGGAATATCAATCTCATTGATATCATCGATTTCCTAAGTATCATACCCAATCCCATCAATCGAATCACTTTTTCGAGAAATACGAGACATCTAAGTCGTACAAGTAAAGAGATCTATTCATTACTAAGAAAAAGAAAAAATGTGAACAGTGGTTGGATTGATGATAAGATCGAATCCTGGGTCGCGAATACTGATTCGATTGATGATGCCGAAAGAGAATTCTTGGTTCAGTTCTCCATCTTAAGGAAAGAAAAAAGGATTGATAAAATTCTATGGAGTCTGACTGATAGTGATCATTTATCAAAGAATGGTTCTAGTTATCAAATGATTGAACAACCAGGATCGGTTTACTTACGATACTTAGTTGACATTCATAAAAAGTATCTAATGAATTATGAGTTTCATAGACCCTCTTTAGCAGAAAGACGAGTATTCCTTGCGCATTATCAGACAATCACTTATTCACAAACCTCGTTTGGGGCTAATAGTTTTCATTTCCCATCTCATGGAAAACCCTTTTCACTCCGCTTAGGCCTATCCCCCTCTAGGGGTATTTTAGTGATAGGTTCTATAGGAACTGGACGATCCTATTTGGTCAAATACCTAGCGACAAACTCCTATCTTCCTTTCATTACAGTAGTTCCGAACAAGTTCCTGGATGAAAGGCCTCAATTTTTTGAGGATATTTATGATGATAGTGATGGTGAGGATATTTTTGATAATAGTGGTGCTCATCATACTCATCATAGTGAGGATATTGAGGATATTGATGATAGTGAGGATAGTGAGGATATTGATGGGGAGCTGCTAACTATGACGAATGAGGAGGTGGATATGGTAGACCGCTTTTATATCACCTTTCAACTCGAATTAGCAAAAGCAATGTCTCCTTGCATACTATGGATTCCAAACATTCATGATCTGTCTCTGGATGCGTCGAATTACTTATCCCTCGGTCTATTAGTGAACCATCTCTCCAGGGATTGTGAAAGATCCTCCAATAGCAATATTCTTGTTATTGCGTCGACTCATATTCCCAAAAAAGTGGATCCCGGTCTAATAGCTGCGAATAAATTCAATACGTGCATTAAGATACGAAGGCTTCTTATTCCACAACAACGAAAGCACTTTTTCACTCTTTCATATACTCGGGGATTTCCTTTGGAAAAGAAAATCTTCCATACGAATGCTAGTGGATTCGGGTCCATAACCATGGGTTCCGATGTACGAGATCTTGTATCACTTACCAATGAGGCCCTATCAATTAGTATTACACAGAAGAAATCCATTATAGACACTAATACAATTCGATCCGCTCTTCATAGAAAAACTTGGGATTTGCGATCCCAGGTAAGCTCGGTTCAGGATCATGAGATCCTTTTCTATCAGATAGGAAGGGCTGTTGCACAAACAGTACTTCTAAGTAATTGCCCCATAGATCCTATATCTATCTATATGAAGAAATCATCTATGGAAGGGGATTCTTATGTGTACAAATTGTACTTCGAGCTTGGAACGAGCATGAAGAGATTAACGATACTTCTTTATCTTTTGAGTTGTTCTGCCGGATCGGTCGCTCAAGATCTTTGGTCTCCACCCGGACCCGATGAAAAAAATTGGGTCACTTCTTATGGATTCCTTGAGAATGATTCTGATCTAGTTCGTGGCCTATTAGAAGTAGAAGGCGCTC